TTAAACAAAATACATTTAAATTAAGATTTAATTTAAAATATTATTAGAATTAAGAGTTATAAATTTATAAAAAATAATTAATTAAGTAGAATTTTTAGTTATTATTAAAATTTATTTTTGTTGGGTAAGAAAATTTATTAAATATTTAGTTAGACTAGGATTAGATACCCTATTATATAATAATTATATTGTTATATAGATTAATTGATTTAAAGTTAAATTCTGAAAAATTAAAAAAGATGGTAGTAATTTAATTAATTTAGAGGAACTTGATTAATAATTGATAATTCACGATAAATTTTACTTATTTTTTTTTTAATTTATATATCGTTGTTATAAAAATTTTTTTAAATGATTTTAAAATTTTAATTCTTTAACTATTTTGAAGGGTAAATCAAATCATGATTTAATTTATAAATAAGATTTAAATTGAGTTACAATAAATTTATTTATTGGATAGTTAAGTTGAAAATTTAATTAGAAATTGGATTTAAAAGTAATTTGATTTTAATTATATTAAATGATTATTATTTTAAGTTAGGCACATATTGCCCGTCACTCTTTATTTAATGAAGATAAGTCGTAACAAAGTAGAGGTACTGGAAAGTGTTTCTGGAATTTACAAATTAAATCTAAATTTTAGAATTTCATTTACATTGAATTTTTAGTTGTTAAATTCAACTTAATTTGAATGAATAAGATTAATTTTTATTAAATTGACTAGTGGATTGTTTTATATAAAAAAAGAATTTTAATTTTTAATGTATTAAAGTAATAAGAAAAATTGAAATAATTTTTATTATTGATAGTTTATTATTACAGTAATGTAATTTTTATTATAGTTATATATTTAAAAGTAAAGTTTAAATTTTGTATCTTGTGTATCAGAGTTAAATAAAATGTAAAATTTAATTTATATTTTCGAATGAAAATGATTTAATTAATTATTAAATTTATTGTTGAATAAATATTTTAAATAGTTAATTGGTAATGAAAAGTTATTCGTATTTTCAGATATCTAATTTTTTAATAGTTGAATTCAATTCAGCTTATGTTAATTTTATTTTATATTAAATTAAATTTAATATAAAAGGTTTAAACATTAGTAAAATTTTTTGGGATAAGCTGAAAAATTAAGTTAAATTCTTATAGTTAATAAATTTTAGGAAATTAATAAAGTTTGAATTTCTTATTTAATTTAATTTTTTAATAAATATTTTTTTTTATTATTTAATTTTAAATTTTGGTGATTAATAGATTTATTAAAATTTATATTTGAATTTATTATTTATATTAATAATGTTTAAATTAGTATACTATAGAAAAAATTAATGGAATTTTTGATTATAATTATATATTGTTTTATAATTTAATTTAATTAATTAGGCAAATTTATAAATTTAACTGTTTACCAAAAACATTTCTTTTTGATTTATTAATTTAAAGTAAAATCTGCCCACTGAAATTTAATTGAAGGGCCGCAGAAATTTAACTGTGCTAAGGTAGCATAATAATTTGTCTTTTAATTGAAGACTAGAATGAATGATTTAATAAAATTAATACTTTTTAAAATTAATATGTATAATTTAATTTTCTAGTTAAAAAGCTGGAATATTTTAAAAAGACGAGAAGACCCTATAGATTTTTATAATTAATTTTATGAATATATGTATTTAGAGTATTAAATAAAATTAATTATTTAGTTGGGGTGACTATAAAATTTAATAAACTTTTATTATTGAAACATTAATTGATGAATATTAATATTGAATTAAATTTATTATTTTTAGAATTTAATTACCTTAGGGATAACAGCATTATTATTATTATAAGTTCTTATTGTAATAATAGATTGTGACCTCGATGTTGGATTAAAATAAATATTAATTGAAGATGATTAATTATTAAGTCTGTTCGACTTTTAAAATTTTACATGATCTGAGTTCAAACCGGTGTGAGCCAGGTTGGTTTCTATCTTTTAATAAAAATAAATTATTTTAGTACGAAAGGATTTTTTAATTGAATTTAATTTTAATTTATGAATTTTATTAATTTTACAATTTAAAGTATTTATTTACAAAAATTTTTATATTTTTATTAGTTAAATTGTATTTTATATTTTTATATGAATTTAGTTAATTATTTACTTTTAATTATTGGATGTTTAATTGGAGTTGCTTTTTTAACTTTATTTGAACGAAAAATTTTAGGGTATATTCAATTTCGAAAAGGTCCAAATAAAGTTGGGGTAATTGGTTTATTTCAACCTTTTAGAGATGCCATTAAATTATTTTCTAAGGAAAATTTATTTTTAATAAATTTTAATTTTTATATTTATTTTATTTGTCCTATTTTAGTTTTATTAAATTCAATAATTTTATGAATAATTTATTATAATAATATTGTTTATAAATTTAATTTTCTATTTATAATAGTTTTTTTTAGGTTAAATGTTTATATAATTATATTTATAGGGTGATCTTCTAATAGAAATTATTGTATATTGGGGGCTTATCGGGGAATTATTCAAACTATTTCTTATGAATTAAGATTGGTATTTAGAATCTTAATTATATTTACTTTTATTTTAAATTTAAATTTTAATAAGTTTATTGAATTTCAACAAAATCAGGTTTTTGGATTTAATAGAGTTTTAATATTAATTATATTGGTTTGTATATTAGCAGAATTAAATCGTTCTCCTTTTGATTTTGTTGAGGGGGAAAGTGAATTAGTTTCAGGATTTAATGTAGAATATGGAGGTGGTTTATTTGCCTTTATTTTTTTAGGGGAATATTTAATGATTATTTTTATATCTTTTTTATTACAAATTATATTTTTTGGATTTATAGGAATATTAGTTATTTTATTTTTTATTTTTGTTATTATTTGGGTGCGAGGAAGGTTTCCTCGCTATCGTTATGATAAGCTAATAAATTTAAATTGGAAATTTTATTTACCAGTATTAATAAATTTTTTTATTATTTATTTTTCTTTAAATTTATGAAATATATAAAGTAGTATAGAAATATTAATGGATAACACTATTTATTGAGTTAGAAGCTCAATTTGACTATATTTCTAATTGGAATAATTTTCAATTTTATCATTAACAGTGATAGACCTCTATTTTGGTTTCAATTAATAATTTTTAAAAAAAATAATTTTATAAATGAAGTATGAGTTCATTAGCTTAATTTTAGCTTATTTAAAATTAATAAAAATAATTATTAATTATATAATTTATTCTATCAGAATAATCCTTTTATCAGGCATTTTATTAAATTAATAGAATTATATTCTTTTTTAAGTTTTCAAAACAAATACTTATTTACAAGTTCATTAATTAATAAATTATTTTATTTCATATTATATTTAAGTATCTTTTTATAAGAAAGTATGTAAAATATATAATTGAAAAGATTTGTCCTATTTGGATGAAAGGATACTTTACTGGGTTTATTCCAATTCATCTTAATAAAATGAATGTTATAATTAATATTCAATATAAACTTTTATTAATATTAAAGAAATTATTTCCTATAATTTTGTTTTTTTTTATTATAGGTAATGAGAATAAAATTATGATTGAAGCTATTATAGCAATTACTCCTCCTAATTTATTAGGGATTGATCGTAAAATTGCATAGGCGAATAAAAAATATCATTCTGGTTGAATGTGTGCAGGAGTGGTTATTGGGTTGGCTTCAATGAAATTGTCTCTGTCATTTAGTAGGAATGGATAATTTAGGGAAAATATAATAAATATTGATAATATAATTACTACTCCTAAGATATCTTTTATTGAAAAGTATGGGTTGAAATTAATTTTGTCTTGATTTTTTTTTAAGTTTAAAGGGTTATTTGAATTTTCTTGATGAAGAAAAGCTAAATGGACTATAATTATTGCTATAATAATAAATGGAGATAAGAAATGAATGGAAAAGAATCGATTTAGAGTTGCGTTATTAATTGAAAATCCTCCTCAGATTCATATTGTAATATCATTTCCAATATATGGAATAGCTGAAATTATATTTGTAATAACTGTTGCTCCCCAGAAGGATATTTGCCCTCAAGGGAGAATGTATCCAGTAAATGCTGTTATTATTAGGAGAAAAAGGATAATAATTCCTGAATTTCATGTTATTAAATTGTTGTATGATTCATAATAGATATTTCGTCCAATATGAAGGTAAATACAAACAAAAAACATAGATGCTCCATTTGAATGTATAATTCGTATTAATCATCCATTATTGATGTTTCGTGAAATAGAATTTATTATTGAAAATGATAGTTCAATATTTGCTGTGTATTGTATAGATAAAAATAGACCTGTAATAATTTGAATCACTAAACATATTCTTAGTAATGATCCATAATTTCATATGAATGAAATATTTCTTGGGGTTGGTAAATTAATTAAATTATTTGATAGGATTTTTATAATAGGATGGGTTTTATTATGAGATAAAATTTTATTCATTAGTTTTTAATTCGTAACGGATTATTATTTTTAAAATTTATTTTATTTACAATAATTATTGTCATTAATAGTAAATTAATTATGATGAATAAAATAATTAATGAAAATTTTATGAAGAATTTAATTAGATTTATTTTATAGTTTTCTAAATTTAAAAAATATATTGATAAATTTAATTTATTTAAGTTAATTATAAATTGTAGGGGGTTTATAATTAATATATTAATATAAATTCAAATTATTAATATTATTAAATTAAAGTTTGGTTTTATTTTAATATTATTAATTGATGTACATGTAAATAAAAATAAAATTATTAATCCTCCTACTATAATAATAAAAGTTAAGTAAGAAAATCATGAGAATTTTAATAAATAATTTATTGTTATACAACAGATTCTTATTTGGAAAATTAAATTTATTATTATTGAAATTGGTGTTTTACTGTATACTAGTATAATTGAATTTATATTAATTAAATTTATTAAAAAAATAATTTTTATGTTAGTCATTAAGTTTTAAAAGTTTATACTTATAATTGATTTACAAAATCAATATTTTATTTTTAAATTATTAAAACTATTTATAAAGATTATTTCTTATTTTTACATTGAAAATGTAATGTTTGGTTATATAAACTATATAAATATGGAAAATTTATTTTATTTCTTTTTTTAGGTCGAAACTAAATTCATATTATAATGATTCATATTTAAGATATAAATTATTTTTTTTATTTTTTGATTGCAAATCAAATGTTTTATTTTTTAAAACTAAAATCCTTTAAATTGATCAGTTTAAAATATTTTGGTTCCATTCATGGAATAGTCCTAATAGAATAATTATTATAAATAAGTATAATGATATTATTACTAATTTAATTGAGCATATTTTTATAATTATTAAAAATGGAATAATAATAGTAATTTCAATATCAAAAATTAAAAATAAAATGGTTATTATGTAAAAATGTATAGAAAATGGGGAACGATTATTTGAGATTGGTTGAAATCCACATTCAAAAGGGGATATTTGGTTTATATTAATTTTTTTATTTATTGAAATAATAATAGATATTATAATTATTATTATTAGGATGATTAATAAAATTAAAGTATTGGTAATAATTATAATAATTATTTAATTGTTTTATTAATTTACAGTTAATTAAATTTAAATATTATCTTCATCAATATATAAATACGAATAGAAATAGTCAAATTACATCTACAAAGTGTCAGTATCAAATTGAGGCTTCTAATCCAAAGTGGTGATCTGATGAAAATTGATTTTTGATTAATCGAATTAAACAAATTGATAATATTGTTGTTCCAATGATTACATGTAGTCCATGAAATCCAGTAGTTACGAAGAAGGTAGTTCCATAAACTCTATCATTTAATGAAAATGTTGCTTCATTATATTCTATTCTTTGAATTAATGTAAAGTAAATTCCTAAGAAAATTGTAATTATTAAACTAATTACTCTTTTATTTTTATTATTTTTTAAAATTCTATAATGTGTTCATGTAACAGTAATTCCTGATGAAATTAAAATAATGGAGTTCAATAGGGGGATTTGAAATGGATTAAAAGTTTCAATATTTTTAGGGGGTCAGTTTATTCCAATATCAATAGTTGGTGAAAGTCTTCTGTGGAAGAAGGCTCAGAAGAATGATAGGAAAAATATTACTTCTGATAAAATAAATAGGGCTATTCCTCATTTTATATTTATATTTACTTCCTTATTATGATATCCTTGATAAGTTCTTTCTCGGATAATGTCTCGTCATCATTGGAATATGGTTAAAATAATAATAATAATTCCAATAAATATTAATTGAAAATTAAATTTATGAAATATTTTAGTGATTCCTATTATTATAATTATTGTTCCTATTGATCCTGTTAGTGGCCATGGACTATAATTGACTAAATGGAATGGGTGGTTTAATTTTATATTCATTAGTTAGAATCTATAAAGTAAAGTGAAATTAAAATTATGAATACATAAGCTTGAATAATAGCAACCCCTCTTTCAAGGGATATTAAAATTCTTTGTCTTATAATTAGAATAGGAATTGATTTGGAATTTAAGTTATTTGTTATTGATCTTATAAGATTTAATAGAAGGTGTCCTGCAATTAGATTTGCAGTTAATCGAACTGTTAAAGTTAATGGTCGGATTATATTTCTAATAGTTTCAATTAATACTATAAATGAGATAAGATAGGATGGGGTTCCTTTTGGAACTATATGAATAAATATGTTGTTTGTAGAGTGGATTCATCCTATTAGGATAAATGATAATCAAATAGGTAATCTTAAGAGTATATTTATTTGTAAATGAGATGTAGCACAGAAAATATATGGTGGTAGGGTAAAAAAATTATTAAATGAAATTATAATAAATATAGAAATAGGAATTAAAATAAATTTATTATTTTTAAAGATTAATGTTAATTCAAATCTTATTTTGTTAATTGTATTTATAATTATTATGTAAAATCGATTTGGAATTAAAAAAAGATTAATAGGTATAAATATTATAATAATGAGTAATGAAATTCAATTTATTGAAAGGTTTATAATTGATGAGGGGTCAAAAATTCTGAATAAATTAGTTATCATTTTAAATTATATTTAATTTTATTAATATTTTTATTTATTTTTTTGTTAATGATATAATTGTTTGAATAATAATAGTTAATGATTATAATTGAAATTATTGAAATTGAAATATAAAAAAATAATATTAATCAATTGGATGGAAATATTTGAGGAATTCAAAAATAGCTTTTAAGCTAATTTAAATTTGACAAATTTATGTTATTATTTTAACTAATTTTTAAATCATTAGAAATGATTGTTAATTCATTAATTTGAAGCTTAAGAGGCTTTTACTTACATTTAAGTTTTCTAATGAGTATTTTTTTATTCAGGAAATAAATCTATTTTTGTCAATTCTTTCTAAACAAATGGGTATAAATCTATGGTTAATTCCACAAATTTCTGAACATTGGCCAAAAATTATTCCTGATTTGTATATAAAGAATATAATTTGATTAAGTCGATTTGGTATTGCATCAATTTTTACACCTAGAGCAGGTACTGTTCAAGCGTGAATTACATCATTAGATGAAATTAAACATTTAATTTGAGTATTGAAAGGTAAAATTAGTCGATTATCAACTTCTAATAATCGGAATTGGTTTATTGAATTTCTTTTAATTATATATGAGTCAAATCTAATATTTTTAAAGTCTCTATATTCATAAGATCAGTATCATTGATTTCCTATAATTTTTAATGTAATTGAAGGGTTATTAGTTTCATCTATTAAATATAAAATATTTAATGATGGAAAAGCAATCAATAAAAGAAATAATATTGGGATAATAGTTCAAATTGTTTCAATTGTTTGATTTTCTAAAATGTGTAGGTTAATATATTTATTTTTTATAAATATTATTAAATTTATTAAGATAAAAATAGTAATTAGGTTTAAAATAAATATATTATTTTCATGAAAAAAAATTAATTGTTCTATTATTGGGGAGTATCTATTTTGTATATACAAATTTGATCATGTTGCGATTTCTAAAAAAATAAAAAATTTATAATTGAAGCTTAAATTCAATGCATTAATTCTGCCATATTAGAATGAAATTAATTTAGGAATTTCATCGTATGAATGTTCATTAATTGGAATTTGATGGTATCATTCAATGAGTATTGAATTTTGATTAGTAAATAGAACTAAGTTTTTATTTATTAATCTTTTTCATAGAATTAATATAAATAAAATAAATCTAATAAATGAAATATTTGATCCAAAAGATGAAATTATATTTCAAGATAAATATATATCTGGATAGTCTGAGTACCGTCGAGGTATCCCTGCTAGGCCTAAGAAATGTTGAGGGAAAAATGTTAGGTTTACTCCTAGGAATATGGAAATAAATTGGATTTGAAGTATATTATTATTTATAATTAAACCTGTTAATAAAGGGTATCAATAGATGAAGCCTGCTATAATTGAAAATACAGCTCCTATTGAAAGGACATAATGGAAATGTGCAACTACATAATATGTATCATGTAGTCTAATATCAATAGATGAATTTGATAGTATAATTCCTGTTAAACCTCCAACTGTAAAAAGGAAAATAAATCCTAATGATCAGTTAATTGTTGGTGAATAAATAATTTTAGATGAATTTAGGGTTGCTATTCATCTAAAAATTTTAATTCCTGTTGGAACTGCAATAATTATTGTAATTGATGTAAAGTAGGCTCGTGAATCTACATCTATTCCAACTGTAAATATATGATGGCCTCATACTAGGAAACCTAATAACCCAATTGATAGTATAGCATAAATTATTCCTATATATCCAAAAGATTCAATTTTACCTCTTTCTGAAATAATAATTTGTGAAATAATTCCGAATCCAGGTAAAATTAGAATATATACTTCTGGGTGACCAAAGAATCAAAATAAGTGTTGATATAGGATAGGATCACCTCCTCCTGCAGGTTCGAAGAATGATGTATTTAAATTTCGATCAGTTAATAGTATGGTAATAGCTCCTGCTAATACTGGTAATGAGAGAAGAAGAAGAATTGCTGTAATTTTAATAGATCAAATAAATAGAGGAATTATATTTAAATTGATATTTTTTATTTTTATGTTTATTACTGTTGAAATGAAATTAATTGCTCCTAAAATAGAAGAAATTCCTGCTAGATGAAGTGAAAAGATTGAGATGTCTACTGCTTTTCCTATATGGAATGTATTATTTGATAGTGGAGGGTAAACAGTTCATCCTGTACCTATTCTATTATCTATAAATATAGATGAGATAAGGAAAAATAAGGAAGGGGGAAGTAATCAGAATCTTATGTTATTTATTCGTGGAAAAGCTATATCAGGTGCTGTTAATATTAGGGGAACTAATCAGTTCCCAAATCCACCAATTATCAATGGTATAATTATGAAGAAAATTATAATGAAAGCGTGAATTGTAACAATTGAATTATAAATTTGGTCATTTATTAATAAAGATTTAGGGATTCTTAATTCAATTCGAATTAGAAGTCTTAGTGATGTTCCAATTATTCTGGCTCAAATTCCGAATAGAAAGTATAGTGTTCCAATAATTTTATGATTTGTAGAAAATATTCATTTATTTATAATTAGTAAAATGGCTGAAGTATAAGGCGATAAATTGTAAATTTATTAATAAAAGATTTTTTTTTACTATTATTTAGTTTTATAGTTTATTTTGAATATTAAATTGCAAATTTAATGGTATATATTTGTTTATGTTAAAGCTTAAATGACTAGAATTTATTTATAATTTTGAAAATTATTAGTTTATGAATTTAACTTAAAACTTTAAATTATTTGAATAAATAAGATTAAATTTGCTAAAAAAAATGATGTAATTAGAAAGTTATTATTTCAATTTAAATTATATTGAATTATAAATTTGATCTTATAGTTTTTGTTTATTACAAAATAATAGGAAATTTGATAGTAATAGTATAAATTTAATAGGGAATTTAATAATATAATTATAATAATGAATTTATTATATGATATTATTGAATTAATAGTTAATCATTTAATAGTAAATCCAATGAAAGGAGGTATTCCTCTTATAGATATAAATATAGTAAATTGATTTATAAAATTTCATAAATTTTTTTTTATTGAAAAGATTTGATTTATAAAATTTAAATTTATTGAATTTAATATAAATGAAATTATTAACAGAGATACAGTGTATACTAAGAAGTATATTAATAGTAATTTTTCTGAAATTATTATTGTTGCTATTATTCATCCTAAATGATTGATTGAGGAATAAGCCATTAATTTTTTAATTGAGGTTTGATTTAAACCTCCTCATATTCCAAATAAATTATTTATAATAATTATTATGTATATTAAGTTAGTATTGAAGTTATAAGATATTATAATTAAAGGTCCTAGTTTTTGGAAAGTTGATGTAAATATTAAAATATTTCAATTTATAGCAGATAGAATTATAACAAATCAATAGTGAAAAGGAGCTCTTCCTAATTTAATTAGTAATGAAAAATTTATAATTAGTGTTTTGAATTTATATTGATGAATTGTTAGGATAGTTATTATTAAAATTGTTGAGGCTAGAACTTGAGTAAGAAAATATTTAATTGTATTTTCTGAATTAAAAATATTTTTATTATATATAATAGGAATAAATATAAATAGATTAATTTCAATGGCAAGTCAACAGTTGATTCATGATGTTGATGATATTATATATAGTGTTCTTATTAAATTAATAAGAATAAATGTTAAATTGGATGAATTTATAATAATGATTAATTTAATATTGTTAAATAAATTATATATTAGTGTAATTATGCACGAAAAATTTTGAGTTTTTTAGATTTAATTAATTTTATAGTATATAAATATTTATATTAAATGTTATTAATCTTTCTAATTGGAAGTTAGATATACTAAAATTAATATATTATATAAATATTTATAAAAATATTTATAAATAATAGTATAATAATTTTTCATATAATATAAATATAATAACATTATTCATTTATTAATTATTAAATTATTTATTAATTAAAATTCAAAAAAAAACTAATTATTTAGAACTTTTATAGAATAATTAATTAATAATTGTAAATTTAATTTTAATGACTATTTTGGCAGAATTTAATGTATTAATTTTAGAAATTAAATATAAATAATGATCAATTATTTAAATAGTAATAAATATATTTAAAATTTTATTTGTTTATTTTTTAATTATGAGATTTATGTTCTTTTATTTTAGTTTATATATAATTTATTATAACTTAGTTATATTATTAGAATATGAATTGATTTCTTTAAATAGGTCTAGAATTGTATTTTTATTAATTTTTGATATAAAAAGTTTATTATTTTTAAGATTGGTTTTTGTTATTTCTTGTATGATTATTTTATATAGAAATGAATATATGTCAAATGAAATTTTTAAAAATCGTTTTTTGTTTTTAATTGTATTATTTATTGTTTCTATAATGTTTATAATTTTAAGTCCAAATATAATTAGAATTTTATTAGGTTGAGATGGATTAGGACTTATTTCTTTTTGTTTAGTAATTTATTATCAAAATATGAAATCATTAAATTCAGGATTTTTGACAGCTTTTATGAACCGAATTGGAGATGTTTTCATTTTAATGAGAATTGTATGAATTTTAAATTATGGAAATTGAAATTTTTATTTTTTTTTATATTTAATAAGTTTAGATGAGGAAATATATTGATTATTTATATTAGTTATTTGTGCTTCTATTACTAAGAGAGCCCAAATTCCTTTTAGATCTTGACTTCCTGCTGCCATGGCAGCACCTACTCCTATTTCTGCTTTAGTACATTCATCAACCTTAGTTACTGCTGGGGTTTATTTAATAATTCGATTTAGTTTTTTTTTTCAAAAAAGTTTTTTTTTGAAAGGTTTATTTTATATTTCTTGTTTTACTATATTTATAGCAGGAATTTGTGCAAGTTTTGATTATAACTTAAAAAAGATTATTGCTTATTCTACTTTAAGTCAATTAGGGTTAATATTAAGTATTTTAAGGTTAGGATCTGAATTAATAGCTTATTTTCATATATTGACTCATGCAATATTTAAATCTATATTATTTATATGTGCTGGAATATTTATTCATATAATAGGAGGTTTACAGGATATTCGTTATATGGGTAATTTAGTTAAAGTTATACCTGTAGTTAGATTATTTTTTTTAATTGGTAATTTATCAATTAGGGGAATTCCATTTTTGGCAGGGTTTTATTCAAAGGATTTAATTATGGAAAAGATAATATATATAGGATTTGGTTGATTAAATTTTATTTTATATTTTATTTCTTTAGGTTTAACAGTATCATATAGGTTTCGATTAATTTATTTTATATTATTTAATAAATTTAATTATAAAAGATTATTTATAATTGTTGATTTAGATATTGTGATTTTTAGAATATTAATTTTAATTTTTTTTTCTATTGTAGGTGGTAGGTTCTTAAGATGATTATTAATATTAAATTTTGATTTTATTTATTTAAGTTTTTTTATAAAATTAATAATTATAATTTTTATAATGATAGGAATATTTATAGGATTTTTTTTATTTAAATTAAATTATGTTAATAATTTAATTTATTTTTTTAGTTTTATGTTTTTTATACCAAATTTAAGTACATATGGATTTAATTATTATTATTTTATGTTAAATAAGAATTTGTTTAATGTAATAGAATTAGGTTGATTTGAGGAAATTGGACCTCAAAATATTTTTAATTTAATAATTAAAATTATAAATAAAAATACTTTATTAAGTTATATAAGAATAAAGATATTTTTTGTTTTTATAATTATAATGTTGATTATGTTATTAATAATTTAAATTTATCAGGAGATAATTTATTTTAAAATTTTAATTTTGGAGATTAAATAAATGTATATAATTTACATTCTTTTGAACTTATTTTATAAAGTTATTTATTTTACATTTTTTATTATATTTATTAGAGGATTATTTATATTAATTATTAAGCATAATCATTTATTAATAATATTGTTAGGAATTGAATTTATAATATTAGGATTATTATTAATTTTATTTTATTATTCAATAAATTTTAATTGTAATTTTTTTTTTTTAATAGGATTTTTAATTTTATTAGTAGTTGAGGGTGTTTTTGGTTTAAATTTATTAATTTTGATAATTCGTTATTTTGGAAATGATTATTTTTGTTCATATAATTTACTTCAATGTTAACATTTAATTTTATGTTGATTTCTTTTATATTATTAATTATTTTTAAATTGAATTATTGAAATTTATTAAAGTTTTTTATTTATATTTTTATTTATTTTTTTATATCAAGGTTTTATTATGGTGAATATTTTATGATAAGTTATAGATTAGGAATTGATTTTATTTCTTATGGTTTAATTTTATTAAGATTTTGAATTTGTATATTAAATATATTTGTTAATATTAATTTAATAAATTATAAAAATTATTTTTTTTTTAATAATTTAGTTTTGATATTTATTTTATTGATGTTATTTAGAGTTTTGAATTTATTTTATTTATATTTTTTTTTTGAAAGTTCTTTAATTCCAATATTATTAATAATTATTGGTTGGGGTAAACAGAGAGATCGTGCTCAATCTGGAATTTATTTATTAATTTATACTTTATTTATTTCTTTACCTATATTATTAGGAATTTTTTATATTGATTATTTATTGAGAAGTTTAATTATTTCATTAATTAAAAGGATAGATTTAATTTATTTATATTTAGTATTTATATTAGGATTTTTAGTCAAGATGCCTATATTTTTTTTACATTTATGGTTGTTAAAGGCTCATGTTGAGGCCCCAATTGGAGGTTCTATAATTTTGGCTGGAATTTTATTAAAGATGGGAGGTTATGGTTTATTACGTGTAATATATTTTTTTTTAAGATTAAGGTTGAAGATAAATTGAATTTGATATTTAATTTCTTTAATTGGTGGTTTATATATTAGAATGATTTGTTTAATTCAATTAGATATGAAGCTTTTAATTGCTTGTTCTTCAATTGTTCATATATCTTTAGTAATTATAGGTTTTATAACTATAACTAATTGAGGGTTTTCAGGGGGATATTTATTGATAATTGGGCATGGTTTAGCTTCTTCTGCATTATTTATTTTAGTAAATTATTATTATGAATTAAGTGGGAGTCGTAGATTATTGATTAATAAGGGTATATTAAATATCTTTCCTATTTTAAGAATGTGGTGATTTTTATTAATTTGTAGAAATATAGCTAGACCTCCTTCAATTAATCTAGTTGGTGAAATTAGTTTATTTAATAGAATTTTGAGATTTTCAATTTATTCTATATTTATTTTAATAATATTAAGATTTTTTAGAGTGGTTTATAGTTTATATATTTTTACTTACAGACAACATGGAAAATTTATTAAAGATGTTTATTTGAGGAATTCTTCTAATATTTTAAATTATTTAATTATGATTATACATTGATTACCTTTAAATATTTTAATTATAAAATTTGATTTTATTTATTTATATTTATAATTTATATAGTTTAATTTTTAAAACGTTAATTTGTGGAATTAAAGATGTAAATTTTGTTTACTTTAGATAACTTAAATAGCTTATAGTTTATAGTATAATATTGAAGATATTAAGAAGAAATTTTATTTCTTTAAGTATTTATTTTTTCTATTTTTAAATATTTTATTATTAAAGATTATTTTTAAATTTTAAATTTTATTATTAATTATTATAAATATAAATATTTATTTAGTAATTTATTTTTAAAATTTAAAATTTTAGGATTATGAAATTAGTTTTATTATAAAGTTTTTATTATTTATAGGGAATTATAAATAATTAAATTAATAGATTGTAGTTAAATTTTGTGCCAGCATACGCGG